AGCAATAAATGCAAGAATATTTACTTCCATAATCTAATCGTTTTTTTATTTGAATTTTATTTCACAATAACTCGGGATTTAATCCCATAGAGATGATAAACCTTTTGCCTGTAAATTCAATGGATGAATTCCCTCTTGATGGTATTGAATCGAATCAATCATCAATATTATAAATAACAATATCTGAGCTATCAAATCAACTCATCGTCGAGAATTGAATAGTATACCATAGGAAGATCTTTTATCCACACCGAATCAAATCAAAAATGGGATTCCTGATCCAATCAAGAATTTTTTATTCACTGTTCCGTTCTTTCTTTTCGATAACCTACCCTACGCCTTTCTTGTATCATTATCCGATGAAGTATCATCGGACGACCCTTCCACTCCCATTAGCCCCAAACCAAAATAAACAATAGAGGTGAAATGGAAAAAGAAAGAGGTTAAGTTCTAAACTCTTTTTTTTTTAATGATCTAATTTTCTTTGAAGACAAAGGCGTGTGGTAAAGATGAATCCGAGTAGAAAGTTCTATTAATTAATAGTAGTGTTTTCGATGTCGATGGGACTCCGAAAATACAATAAATCAAAAAAAGGGAGGAAATCTTATTCATTCCTTCTCTAAGAAAGGTGCTATTGTGGGACGATCTTTATCTTTCTTTTATGCTCTTTCCTCAGATTATTATATTAGGACTAGGACACATATATCAAAAGTTCAGTGTGCAATTTTAATAAAATAGATTGTTCAAATTCAAATTAGTAAATTTACTAATTGAGGTTACCCAAAATCAGAACCAAAACCTGAGATAATGGCATTTGGAAACGTAGCTCATGGGGGGCATTAGATTCCCTTTATTTTGGGTCATATAAGAAAGAAATTCCATTTGTGTATGTGCTACCAAGAACCCTGTGGTACTCTCTTCTCTGTCCATATTCCATTATGAACAATAGAAAAAGAAGACCCAATATATCTTGGAATCCTGAATATAATGCTACCAACGATTGTACTAATTCAAATATATCTTTATACCATAAATCGGTACTCGTTGCAGTACCGAAAATTTGCATCTATTTGTTTGATGATGAGAAATACGAAAGAAAATAAAAAAAAGAAACCCTTTTTCTTGGGAATGAAATTCTGCCCTGCCCCTTGGCCTATCTTTCACAGAAAAGAGAGAGTTTAATTGATGGATTTATTGGATTCGTCGGGACTGACGGGGCTCGAACCCGTAGCTTCCGCCTTGACAGGGCGGTGCTCTAACCAATTGAACTACAATCCCAGGGAAATTAAGGGATATAGCAGAAAATTTGACTCCTACGTATCAGGTATTTCGGAAGGATAAGAGGTTATACCTTCTCCTGGTAGATTGACGAATTGTTGGGCCGAGCTGGATTTGAACCAGCGTAGACATATTGCCAACGAATTTACAGTCCGTCCCCATTAACCGCTCGGGCATCGACCCAGGAAGAATCCTTTTTAGACTTATTGGGAATCCATGATCAACTTCCTTTTGTAGTACCCTACCCCCAGGGGAAGTCGAATCCCCGCCGCCTCCTTGAAAGAGAGATGTCCTGGACCGCTAGACGATGGGGGCGTGAGAGATATACTAATTGATTAGCCGCCATCATACTAGACTATGATCATAACATAATATCAACCTTTCAAATTGTCAATATAAATAGAATGGAATAGCATGATTCGATCCAAGCTCTATTTTCATTATTTCATAAAATTTTTTTGATTCGTTATTTATGAATTATTCATTATAATTGCCATGCATTATATTAAATATCATATTTTTAAATACAAATAGATATATATAGATTATATAGAACTAAATCTATAATTATATCTATAATTATCTTAATTTAATTTATATTAAATAATAATAAAATAGAAAATTTCTAGTACGAAAAATACGATTCCGCCCGGAATGGAATAATTTGTCGAAAAAGAGGGGGTTTAATTCCATTTCTTACACTTTCATTCATTGGTTCATTTATTGTATTGTTAAGATATGCCTAGCTCACACTAAGCTAGGAGATTAATAAACGATAAATATGAGAAGAGAGGTCAAGATAAGTTATTGAAAATTGTTTTTCTCGAATTATATAATTCTAATCGAATTAGTAAAATTCTAATTTAGTTCAGAGGACAAGTCGAATTTATGATTCTAGAAAAGAGCTTGAATCTAGATCAAATTGGTAGGTGTACATGTATCAATGAAGCGAATTTCGTTCTCATGGAAATAAAATTGAAATAAAGTCAATAAACGAAAAACAATTAAGGTGGGCCTTGAAACAAGTCATTGCATTTTTCTATACTTGCTAGGGAAATCTATTCTCTTATTCAAGAATAAGCCACTAACTAGCCACTATGAATCTACTGCATGTACTTAGTGTATATAATATATGTACAGAAATCTATTTTATCGACATAGCGGCTCCATTAAAGAATTGAATTCAATAGGCCCTTTTAACTCAGTGGTAGAGTAACGCCAT